CAGGGTAGCAAACATTCTCTAGAATTTCTCTTAGATTCGAACCCATAGCTGATGATAAAACTAAAATAGATATTTTCTGTTTCCTACTCACACGAGCCCATATCCTTTCTTTTCTATCAATCTCTAATTCTAATCTTCCACCCCAATCTGATATTATGGTGCCGGTATAGACCGAAATTCCGTTCTGGTCCAATTCTGACCGATAATAGATACCAGGGCTTTGCAATATTTGATTGATCACAATTCTGTATATTCCATTTACTATAGAAGTTCCCAAGGAATTCATTAAAGGAATGTTTCCAATAAAAATTGTTTGTTCTTGCATATCCCTACCAATTTTCCAAATTAATCCTGCGGATACATATAATTCAGAAGAATATGTGAGTGATTTATATACAGCATCTCGTTCTTTTATTGAAGGTTCTACCAATTTATAAGTTTCCACAAATAATTGAAATTCAATTTCTTGATCTGTATCTTCAATTTGTGGAAACTTATAAAGTTCTTCTGTCAAGCCCTTATCAATGAACTTACAAAATCCTTCAAATTGTATCTGATTCAACCCAGGTATTGTAGACATTACTTCATTTCCATCCCTGAGCATGTTATTTTTTATTTCCCATTTATCGAAAAAAAAATCCCATTATTGGCTAATTCTTCATCGATCATGTGGATCGATCTAGTTCTAGCAATCATGGAATTTATATTCTGTTTACTGAATGACATAAAATTTGACTCAACTCCATCTCTGTAATGTATCAAATAGGTATGAACCGAGGAATGAATAAAGAGAATTGAATACTCAAATTGTATTTTAATTTGCAACAAATAAAAAAGGAAAGGAATTGATAAATTCCATTTAGCCTTATCGAGTTTTGTATAAAATATCAAAACAAAAATTATTCAATTTATACCATTATTATGATATTATATATTTCAATAATCCGATTGGATATCAGATTGGATATCAGAAAAAAAAAAAAGAAATAAATGGATTAAGGATTTGATCTGTTTGATGATATAAAGACATAATAATAAAAAAATATAGAGTTTTTTTTTTAGCACTTAACTTTTTTGTGAATTACAAATATATTTTTACATATTTTTTTATTTAATGGAAGTGCGTAAGAAAAATTTTCTTTATTAAACATATGTGGATCTAACTATAACTATCCATATATACGTCTCCTATTTTATTACATTCGAATTATATTCGAAACAGTACATGGGGTGCTCTAAAAAATTTTCTATTTTCTATTCAATTAAAAATTGAAACAAGATAATTCCTGGAAATTATAGTCTGAAAATTCCCGATAGGCATCGTATACGGATAGGATGTTTGATTAGATATCTGTATAACAATTTTTCTTCTGGGGTTTACATATACTCAAAATTGTTATTATAATTGAAATTGAAAAATATTTTATTTAAGAAAAGAATAAATACATATTAGTTATGTATAAAAATCAATTTTTTTTCTTATATCATTAGGGAAAAGAAAATTTGAGATTAAAATCCAAAAATCGTTCATTAATTCACGGTAAAGTAAATAAAGTAAATAGTTAAAGTTAATGGTTCCAATTTGTCTCTAATTTTGGCTTTTGTGACTGAAAATTCCCATTTGGTTTTTATTTTCACTAGAATGGAAAGGGGATAATGAAGGGCAAATTTTTCGATATTGTATGTTTTGAAATACTATACAATCCATCTAAGGAGTAGATCCAATCCAAAAAAGAAAGGATTTTTTCCTTTCAGAAAAGGAATTAAGGGAAAGGGGATTCAAGATGCAAGTACAATAAAAAAAGTTTAGCAATCAACCCTACCTCAACCAAAAAAAGTGGAGAATCTTTTCATCTATTTTTTATCCCTTTGGCGGCATGGCCGAGCGGTAAGGCGGAGGACTGCAAATCCTTTTTCCCCAGTTCAAATCCGGGTGTCGCCTGATAAAAAAACTCGAAATACCATATTCTTTCTGTTTTGTAGAATTGTTCCCCAGCAGAAAAAAGTGGAAAAAGAGGACTCGTGATACTTGTGATACTTGCTCGATTCTAAACATCCAGAGGTTCTTTTCTCTAAAGTTATGTGTTGGCCTAGAATTCAAGGAAAGATTATATTAGTGTAAGGGAATCGGTAAATCTTTAGAAAATGAAGGGCAACAAAAAAAAAGAATAGGTCTTCTTTTTTTTTTTCATGGTAATAAAATTTCTTTGATACTTCCAAGAATTTCACTACATATTTTGATTGTGCTTAATTTTTCACTATAACTATAAGAACTTATTATTAAGTGGATTTATTTGATTTTTTCATCAATGATTGAGTCAGAATCCCTTTTTGACTCTGCGCCAGTAATTCCACTATTATTAGTGAACAATAATGGAAAAATTCCTTCATATTTATAGAGATAGGAGACATAATTCAACATGGATATAATAAGTCTCGCTTGGGCTGCTTTAATGGTGGTCTTTACATTTTCTCTTTCACTCGTAGTATGGGGAAGAAGTGGACTCTAGGAATACTAATAATTTATTAATTTAGTTGAGGAATAAAACTATATCAATTATTTTATAGATCGTTTTGCAAATACTTTTAACTATTAAATTAACTATTTAATTTATTTAATTTTGATTTAATTTAAGTGAATTTATTAAGTCAATTTATCAATTTGATTTATGCTATTCTTTATTGACTGACTCATTTCATATTATGGTTCAAACGTTAAAAATCGGTTCGGTAGAATTGCTTTTTTTTTTTATTTCAGATTGATTGGAATCCATACCAACACAAATCAAATAGATGAGATGGAGCAAATAAATAAATAAATAGAATTAGAACGCTAGCTATATTCTAGATATGTAATTGATATATACAATTTATACATATATAAATATGAAGATACATATTGTAGATTAATCTATATTAAGATGAACCCTCTATCTATATATTATATAATATAGGGCAATTTGATACATTCTAATAACAATAATAGATAGTATGTTGGAAATAAAAAAAAAATATATGAATCTTTTTACCATACTATCTATTATTGTTATTAGAATGCTTCTTATTCGAGTTCGTTCATTTCATTTAAGACGTGAAATTGTAATCCTTTTCTTTTTATTTAGTCAATCATTGATAAGAAATAAGCTAAGAATAAGAAAAAAGTCAAGTTTCAATCAAATTAATCACTTTGACTGACCGTTTTTACGTATATTATAAGTAAAAAGGCAGTAGGAACTAGAACGAATAAAGCAGTAGCAATAAATGCGAGAATATTTACTTCCATAATCTCATCGTTTCCTTGTTTTTTACTTCGCAATAACTCGGGATTTAATCCCATAGAAATGATAAATCTTTTGCCTGTAAATTCAATGGGATGAATTACATCTTGATGATATCGAATCGGGTCAATATCATGAATAACAATATCTGAACTATCAAATCGACTGATCGTCGAGAATTGAATAGTATAACATAGGAAGATCTTTTATCCATACCGAATCCAAAATTGGATTCCTGATCTAATCACAAATCTATTAAAGAATCCCTTTACTCTAGTTGTATTTTTTATTTATCATTCTTTTCCATTCTTTCTTTTTATATAACCTACGGCCTTTCTTGTACAATCATTCGATGAAGTATCTTATGACCGCTTTTACACTTAACTTACATTGGTTACAAACAAACCCAAATAAACAATAGAAGTGAAATGGAAAAAAATGGGTTTATAACTCTAATTCAAATTAGTAATTGAGGTTACACAAAATCGGAGACAGACAAGTAGATCCTTTACTTGAATCTGAAATCTGAAAAATTTGAATCTGAAAAGTATTCTATCCAAATCACTATGTTCAATAAATTTTGCATCGTACAAGAAATGAATTACATTTGTATATGTGATACCCCAAAATGTATGTTACTCTATTCCATTAAAAAGATAAGGAGTAATTGAAAAAGCCCGACTCATACGGCATATCTTGGAATCCGGAATATTATTCTAGTAATAATTCTAATAATCCACATATTTTCTCTTTCATCAATCGGTACTAGTTGAAGAAACGGAAATTCCCATATTTATTTTTAGGAAGAAAACAAAAAAAAATAATAATAATAAGAAGAAAAGGATCGGATTGCTGTTGGGAATGAAATTTTGTGGCCCTCTTTTTACTCTTTTTACAGAAAATAGAGCGAGGAATTGATATATTTTTTTCTTGGATTTTATTTGGTTCCGTCGGGACTGACGGGGCTCGAACCCGCAGCTTCCGCCTTGACAGGGCGGTGCTCTGACCAATTGAACTACAATCCCAAGGAAATAAAGTGTATCGCATACATATTCTTATGATTTTTTTCTGATTTCATTCGAATCTTTTTATTTAGATTCGAATCGCCATCTTGTAACAGAGACGTTATGGATATATTGATATCCACATGAATGCCGCTTTAGTTTATTGATAGCGACATGGATTACTAGTCATCCTTTTTTATTGAATCCTGTTGTTGTTGCCACATCGATTGATAATAAATCTTTCAATGACAAAAAAATAGCGGTAGAAATATAGATAAATCAGACAATTTTACTTTTTTATTCTTCCCTTCCGTAATCAGGCATTTCTGGAGAAAAAAAGGTTATATAATTTCATGGTGGATCGGCAAATTATTGGGCCGAGCTGGATTTGAACCAGCGTAGGCATCTTGCCAACGAATTTACAGTCCGTCCCCATTAACCGCTCGGGCATCGACCCAGGAAGAATCAACTCTAGGCTTATTGATAATCCATGATTCACTTCCTTTCGTAGTACCCTACCCCCAGGGGAAGTCGAATCCCCGTTGCCTCCTTGAAAGAGAGATGTCCTGGACCACTAGACGATGGGGGCATACTTTCTCGACCGCCATTATACTATGCTCATAGTATGAACAGTTTTTTGAAATTGTCAATATACTGTAATGGTATGACTAGATTCGAAGGATCTTTCTGTCTTTCATGATTCCATAGAATTTTTATA